AACGGAATGGTTAGTTATAGCTAGTTTTAGTTATGGCTATTAATTGAATTTAAAATTAATAATACTCAAATCTTCCTTTTCGTTTTTTTGTTATGTTATAATGTTTTTTTTTGTTATGTTATAGAAGGCCTGCCCTAAGAATAACATGAAAGATAAAAGCGCAATCCAGATCATAATGAAACACTCCTCTGGTTTCATTCGGAAAGGTGAAAGCTAAGACGAAAAAAAAAAAAAAAAAGAATTGACCGTTCAAGTATTTAAAATTTCACGCTAAAAACGGTAGAAATAGGGGCATATATAAGTATAATAAATATATATTATACTATAATATATATGTTATGCGATCTATATTGAATTGATGATATAGAAATGATAGAATCATTTCTGATTGGACCAAATACGGGTCTCCGATAGAGATGAAAGAAAATATACAAGAAATCAAATAGTCGAAAAAACTTTTCAATATAGGAACCGGTATCTAATGAATTCAACCGGTCCAGCATAATAGAAATGAAAGAAAAAGGGGGGGGGCGGCATCATGATGTGATCTTAATCACATCAAAAAAAAGAGGGGATATGGCGAAATTGGTAGACGCTACGGACTTAATTGGATTGAGCCTTGGTATGGAAACCTACCAAGTGAGAACTTTCAAATTCAGAGAAACCCTGGAATTAAAAATGGGCAATCCTGAGCCAAATCCTGTTTTATGAAAATAAACAAGGGTTTCATAAACCGAAAATAAAAAAGGATAGGTGCAGAGACTCAATGGAAGCTGTTCTAACAAATGGAGTTGGCTGCATTGTGTTAGTAAAGGAATCCTTCCATCGAAACTTCAGCAAGGATGAAGGATAAACCTATATACATACGTATAGTACTGAAATACTATCTCAAAATGATTAATGACGACCCAAATCTGTATTTTTTTATATTTATATGAAAAATGAAAGACTTGTTGTGAATCGATTAAAAATTGAAAAAAGAATCGAATATTCATTGATCAAACCATTCACTCCACCGTAGTCTGATAGATCTTTTTAATAATTGATTAATCGGACGAGAATAAAGATAGAGTCCCATTATACATGTTAATATCGACAACAATGAAATTTATAGTAAGAGGAAAATCCGTCGACTTTAGAAATCGTGAGGGTTCAAGTCCCTCTATCCCCAAAACGACCCGGTTGACTCCCTAATTATTTATTTTCATTTTATTATTTTGTTAGCGATTCAAATCAAAATTCGTTATATTTATCATTCATTCTCATTCTACTCTTTTCTTTCACAAATGGATCTGAGCTAAAATTTTTTTCTTATCACAAGACTTGTGTGTGATATATATGATACGCGTACAGTACAAATGATTTGAGCAAGGAATCCATTAAATTTGAATAATTAACAATACATATCATTACTTGTACTGTACTGAAACTTTGAAAATTTATTTTTGAAGATCCAAGAAATTCTATTAGATCCTGTATAATACTTTGTAATACTTTTTCGTTTTTCTAATTGACTAATTGACATAGACCCAAGTCCTATATTAAAATAAAATGAGGATGATGCGTCGTGAATGGTCGGGATAGCTCAGCTGGTAGAGCAGAGGACTGAAAATCCTCGTGTCACCAGTTCAAATCTGGTTCCTGGCACATGAGTAATTTGTATGAGTATATATTCTAAAAATTAATTGATATGGGTCGACATACATATTCATTAATAGTATAAATCATGATACATATTTATCCATCTAAATGTCGGAGATATACCCCTTATATATATCATATGTATATAAAGTATACAAAAGAATTCCATTTTGTTTCCTCTTGTTTTTTTATTTGTCCATACTGTGTCTCCTTTTGTTCAAAAAAAACGTTAATACTTTATACATATTCGAAAGGCTAAATTAGTTAGTTGAAAGAGAAAAAGTATAGTCTAGAGGAGTTGAAGGATGGGAATCGCCAAAGTTCATTTCAGATACAGTACAAATAGAATATGATCCTCTTTCATTTCCTTCTATATTTTTTTCAGATTCTATTTCTTCATTTCCTCCTATGTTACTTTCTATAGCCCATCTAAGTGATGTGCGCGGTACATAGTTCATAATGCGGAACTCTTTTAGTTTCATCCTAGTGGCTCGGCTCATTCGAAAAAGTATCTTCAAAATTTGAGAATCTCAATGAATCCTCTAATTTTTTTTTTTAGTATTTATTTTATTTAGCCCACCCAATAACTAAAAAAAAAATAATATGTGAATGAAACTTCAATTACTATGTTTGATCTCGAAGAGAATGTACAAAAATTCTTTGAATATCTGGAGTTGTAGAAGTGAAGATTAGTTTCTGATTATTCAATGAGCATCTTGTATTTCATAAAAATTAGGGGCAATATAATCCTTACGTAAAGGCCATCCTATCCAACTTTCAGGCATTAAGATACGTTTCAGGCGTGGATGATTATCATAAAGGATTCCCAGCATATCATAGGATTCCCTTTCTTGAAAAT